CTTCAAATTGTATCTGATTAAATCCAGGTATTGTAGACATTCCCCCATTTTTATCCCCGAGCATTTTTGATTTCTCATTTATTGAAAAAAAATCCCACTATTGTATTGGATCCAATTATATGGATCAATCTAGCAATGATGGAATTTATATTCTGTTTACAGAATTGCATAAAATTTTATCTAACTCCATATATGGAATGTATGAAATACGCATGAACGGAGGAATATAGAGAATTTTATACTCAAATTGGAATTTGTTGGAATTTGCAATTGCTCAATTCCACTTAAGACTTATGAGTTTGTTATAGAATAGCAAAACAAAAAAGGATTCGATTTCTACCATTATTATGATATTCCAATACGATTTTTTTTAGCACTTTGCTTTTTTATGGATTTCGTTGTTCAGTTCAAAAAAAAGATTCGTACAGAAGAGATATGAGATATTTTTATCTATTTTTTTTTTGAAGTTTCTATAATACGATTGAAGTACATAATAGAAGATAAAGAAGGCTTATTAAATAAAACATAAGCAAATATAACTATATATATCTATATATATGTCTCTCTCTGTTTATTGCAGTTCTATTCTGGACAGCGTATATTGTGCTCTATCAAAACTTCTATTTTCTAGTCAATGAAAAAAATTAAATAGAAAATCTCTTATAGGAATCATAGGCAAATAAGATATCTGATTCGATATCTGTGTAAGAATTCATGTTCTGGGGTTTACATACACTTAGAATTAGTGTTATAATTGAAATTAAGATAAAGAAGAATTTTTTTTATTTAAATTATTGAAAAAAATCAATACTGATTAGTTACATATTAATTTTCATTTTCATATATTATTGGGGGATTTTAATCTAAAATCCAAGAATCGTTCATGAATTGACAGTGAATAGTTAATGGTTCCAATTTTGGAGCTTTTGTGAATGAAAAAAACATTTGGTTTTTCATTTCAATAGCAAATTTCAATAGAAAGGGTAAAGAATTTTAAAAGTATGTGTTTTGAGATACTATACAAAATGAATCAAAGAGATAGATTCAATCTAAAAAAAGGGGGATTAAGAAAAACGGGATTCAAGATGCAAGTACAAAAAAACGTTTAGTATCGACTTGGCGGCATGGCCGAGTGGTAAGGCGGGGGACTGCAAATCCTTTTTCCCCAGTTCAAATCCGGGTGTCGCCTAGTCAAGACACGAAATACCTTATTTCTATTTTGCTGATAAAATTTGTCAAATTTGGGAAATACGCAGAGGAGAAGGACTCTTGAGACTTCCAAGGCTGTCCCTATGTATTTTGTTTGTGCTTAATGTTTACCGATTCCACTATCAACCAAATAAGAACCTCTTATATCTTAAAATTAATTGGATTTTTTGGATTGTTTCATGAATGGTATTGGACAGAATCTTTTTTTTGACTCTGCACTAGCCATTTTACTATTATTAGTGAACAATAATGGAAAAATTCCTTCATATTCATAGAGCTAGAGGACAGAATTCACATGGATATAGTAAGTCTCGCTTGGGCTGCTTTAATGGTAGTCTTTACATTTTCCCTTTCACTCGTAGTATGGGGAAGGAGTGGACTGTAGGGGTATTACTAATTGAGTTGAGAAATCAAACTGTATCAATTGTTTTATAAATCGTTTTGCAAAGACTTTTTAATTGAACTATTTAGATTGAATTAACAAAATTTTCATTCCAAAAATTTATTTGATTCTAGTGGAGGAACATATTCTATGAATAATATATGAATATGAAGATTCTATTCTAGATCCATCTATATTAAGATTAAGTTTCTATCTTTATACAGTATAACTGTATACACTAATACACTCGAATACTAAAAAAGATAGTATTGTAGAAAGAAAGATATATATCTTTCTTTCTACAATATTTCTACAATACTATTGGGTCTCATAGAATACTGCTGATTCTAGTTCGCTCGTTTCGTCTAAGACGCAAACTTTATTTCTTCAACCAAATATTGAAAAGAACTAACTAAGAACGCAAAATTCAAGTTTCATTCAAATTAATCACTTTGACTCACGGTTTTTACGTATATTATAAGTAAAAAGGCAGTAGGAACTAGAATAAACAGTGCAGTAGCAATAAATGCGAGAATATTTACTTCCATAATCTCATTGTTTGGTTTTTTTTATTTCGAAATAATTCGGGATTTAATCCCATAGAAATGATAAATCTTTCGTCTCTAAATTCATCTAAATTTAATGAGATGAATTCTATCTCGATGATACCGAATCAGATCAATATCATGAATAACAATATCTGAGCTATCAAATCAATTCATCGTCAAAAATTGAATAGTATAACATAGAAAGAGCGTTTATCCATACCGAATACAAAAACGAATTCTTGATTCACTCGAGAATTTCTTTACTTTCTATTTATCCTCCTTTTCCATTCTTCCTTTTCTAAAAAACTATCGGCTTCCTTCCTTGTACAATCATCTGACGAAGTATTATCTAACTGCCTTTTTACTTACATTGGTTACAAACAAATCCAAACAAATAAACAATAAAGGCGAAAAAGACGAAATTCAAAAGGGGAAGTTAAGTTCTAAACTTTTTTTTTAATGATCTAGTCTTTTTGGAAAACAAAAAAGTGTGAGAAAGACAAGTCCCGGTACAGTAAAAGAAGATTGAATATTCTACCGAATTCACTTTTGCTTTTTCTTTGTCCGAAATCTTTAACAATAAATTTCCTCAGGAAGGGTGGGACTTTTTGTTTATCTTTATTTTATTAAACTTCCTTGGATTAGTAATAAGATGCATAGAATATATCAAACTTTAGTGTGCAATGAGATAGATTATTTCAAATTAAAATTAATAATTGACGGACGTTATACAAAACAAAAAATCGGGTTCAAAAAAAGAAGCTCTTTTTCAGATTCAAATTCAAAAGATTTTATCAAAATAATTAAATTCATTTTGTATTGTACAAACAAATCAAAATTGCATTTGTGTATGTGCTACTGGAAAAAAGAGATAGTACTCGATTTTATTTCATTACACAGGCCACGACAGGGCCCAACCCAGCAGGGTATCTCTTGGAATCTGAATATGATTCTAGAAAAAATTGTACTAATTCACAAAAGTTTCATCCATCGTCTCTAATTGAAGAAATGAGAATTCCCGTATTTGTTTCTATTTTTGAAAAGACTCTCCCTAGGAATGTAATTTTGCTATTTGTCCCCTTTTCGCAGAAAATAGAGGAATGATTTTATATATTTTTTTATTGGATCATTGGATTTGGATCTGTCGGGACTGACGGGGCTCGAACCCGCAGCTTCCGCCTTGACAGGGCGGTGCTCTGACCAATTGAACTACAATCCCCGGGAAATAAAGAGTACAGCATACATATTCTTATGATTTTGGTGAAACCCTTTCTATTTTCTATTTCGATTTTCGATTGGAATCTCTGCATTATAACAGAAGCACGCATCGTGGGGTGATATCCACATGAATATACACTTTAATGGTAAGGGCACGGATTACTCGTCATCTTTTCATTATTTCAAATCAAAAACCGTTGATAATCAATGAAAAAAAGAATCTTTTTTTTTACATTATTCTTTTTCTTAGACTTTATACTTACAAATGCTGATATGAATCCAGATAAAAATTTTATGAAAAAAAAATGGAACAGATTAAATAAATAACCAGTAGAGATATATCAGAAAATTGGACTTTTTCCCTATCGGACATTTCGAGAGAACAAGGGGGTTATATCATTTCATAAGGGATCCGTGAATTATTGGGCCGAGCTGGATTTGAACCAGCGTAGACATGTTGCCAACGAATTTACAGTCCGTCCCCATTAACCGCTCGGGCATCGACCCAGGAAGAATCAATTCCAAACTTAGTACTTAATTAATAATCCCTGATCAACTTCCTTTCGTAATACCCTACCCCCAGGGGAAGTCGAATCCCCGCTGCCTCCTTGAAAGAGAGATGTCCTAAACCACTAGACGATGGGGGCCCATTTACTCGACCGTCAGCATACTATGCTCATAGTATGAACAGTTTTTTGAAATTGTCAACATAACGAAACGGTGTGACTAGCTTTGAAAGATCTTTCCGTCTTTCATGATTCGATAGAATTTTTGGATTCGTCATTTGTATTCATGAATCATTGATTCTAATCGTCATTACTCATTCTATTTTTATTATGGCTATAGCAAGATATTATAGTTATAGTAAGAATCCATTATTATTAGAATTCCTTATTAGAATTATTCCAATTAGAATAGAAATTCTAAGAAATTACAAATATAAGAAATATATACAAAAAATTGAATATAAATAAATGTAAAAATAGAAATAAATACAATAAACAAAAAATGGAAAGTCTAAAATAAAATAGAAAATTACAATTATAGAATAGAAAAAAAATATAGGAAAACTTTTCTTTTCAGGGAAGGATTTTTTGCCCGGCCGATCATAAAAAAAACCAGAAAGAAGGGTTAAACTTTCGCTTTCATTCATTAATTCACTCAGTGTTAAGATAGATAGACATATCTCTATCTCACACTAAACCAGGAAAATTTTAATCTCGAAATCGGGTAAGAGAGATAGGGAGCAAGAAATTTTCCGATTTTTTGGGGGTTCAGGGAACAAGTAGAATCTCTTCATCAGTGATTCGATGAAATTTCTTGGATCTATGTTGAATTGGTAGTTCCCTGGATCCAATCAAATAAATTTCGTTATGATGGTGGTCAATTTAATTAGGTTTGGCTTTGAAACAATTCATTGCATTGATATTTATCAAATTCAATATCAATAAACAAACCCTTTTTCCTTATATTCACTAGTTTTACCTATATTCATTAGGTAAATCCAATTTCTCGTTTATGAATGTACTATTATGACTAGAAGTCTACTCCATATATTTATTATTAAGATATTTACTTTACAAAAATTTTATTTATAATTTATTTTCATAGATATATCTTATCCTTAGAGTGGCTCAGTCAGA